TTCTCGATGGTCATACAAATTAATCAACGAGTTAGAACAAATGGAGGGCGAAACCGAAGAAAGTGTAGTACTGGATCATGAGATTCGTTCACGAAAATGCAAACGTGTAGTTATTTTTAATAAAAATAAAAACCTACAAAATCAAAATACTGATACTTATCATAATTTCAAAGAGACTGAAAATACTGATAATGATGAAACAGACGAAGTGGCTTTAATACGTTATTCGCAACAATCCGATTTTCGTCGAAATATAATTAAAGGATCTAGGCGTGTCCAAAGGCGTAAAACAGTTATTTGGACACCCTTTGAAGCAAATGTACATTCCCCCTTTTTTTTGGACCGAATAGACAAAGCCACTTTTTTTTCTTTTGATATATTTGAGCCGATAAAAATAATTTTTAAAAATAGGGTATGGAAAAATACAGAATTCAAAATTTCGGATTATACAAAGAAAAAGACAAATTCTAATTATACAAATTATAATTATACAGAGAAAAAGACAAAAGAAAATGATAAAAAAAAAGAAGAAGGAAAAAGAAGAGAAAAAGAAAGAAGAGAAAAAGAACGTATAGAAATAGCAGAAGCCTGGGATAGCATTCTATTTGCTCAAGTAATAAGAGGTATTCTATTAATAACCCAATCTTTTTTTAGAAAATATATATTATTACCCTCATTAATAATAGCTAAAAATAGCGCTCGTATACTATTATTTCAATTTCCCGAATGGACCGAAGATTTAAAGGATTGGAATAAAGAAATGCATATTAAATGTACTTATAATGGGATTCAATTATCAGAAAAAGAATTTCCAAAAAACTGGTTAACAGACGGTATTCAGATAAAAATCCTATTTCCCTTTTATCTGAAACCTTGGCATAAATCTAAGACACGAAAAACTTATAACAATCTAACAAAAAATAAAGGACAAAAAAATGATTTTTGTTTTTTAACAGTTTTGGGAATGGGAACTGAACTTCCTTTTGGTTCTCCTCAAAAACAACTTTCATTTTTTGAACCTATTTTTAAAGAACTCAAAAAAAAAATTAGAAAATCGAAAAAGAAATGTTTTCAAGTTATAAGAATTTTAAAAGAAAACACAAGATTTTTTTTTCATGCCTTAAAAGAAACAAAAAAATGGGTTATTCAAAGTATTCTAGTTCTAAAAAAAAGAATAAAAGAACTCTCAAAAATAAACCCAATTTTATTATTTGGATTCCGAGAAATATATGAAGTGAGCGATGTTGAAATTCAAAAAGAAAAAGATTCGAAAATGAGTAATGAAATAATTTACGAATCACCTATTCAAATTCAATGTACGAATTGGATAAATGATTCATTGACAAAAAAAAAAATACAAGATCTGACTGATAGAACAAACACAATCCTAAATCAAATAGAAAAAATTTCAAAAGAAAAAAAAAAAAGATTTATATCCTCAGATAGAAATATTAGGTCTAAGAAAATTATTTATAATGATAAAAGATTGGAAGTGCAAACAAATATTTTGCAGATATTAAAAAGAAAAAATGTTCGACTTATTCGTAAAGTAAATTCTTTTCGAAAATTTTTAATTGAAAAGATCTATATAGATATTCTTTTATGCATTAAAAATTTTCCTAAAAAAAATACACCACTTTTTTTTCTTGAATCAACAAAAAAAATTATTAATAAATACATTTACAATAATCAATCTATTTCCAATGATGAAACAAATCAAGAAGGAATTGATAAAACAAAACAAAATAGAATTCACTTTATTTCAACTAGAAAAAAAGCATTTTATAATATTAGTAATAAGAATAAGAACTCACAGATTTTTTATAAATTATCTTACTTGTCACAAGCATATGTATTTTACAAATTATCACAAACTCCAGTTTTTAACTTCTCTAAGTTAAGATCTGTCTTTGAATATAACGGAACATCCTTTTTTCTTAAGAATGAAATAAAAGATTATTTTTTTGGAACAAAGGAAATATTTCATTCCAAATTAAAACATAAGAATTTCTCCAATTTAGAAATGAATCAATGGAAAAATTGGTTAAAGAGTCATTATCAATATGATTTATCTCAAATTAGATGGTCTAGTAGATTAGTACCAAAAAAATGGAGAGATACAGTCAATCACCACTCTATAGATCAGAATAAATATTTAAACAAATGTGATTCATACAAAAAAACCCGATTAATTAACTACAAAAAACAAACAAATTTGGAAGAAGACTCATTACCGAATCAAAAAAAAAATGTTAAAAAACAATATAGATATGATAATTTATCGTATAAATTTATTAATTATGAAGATAAGAAAAACTCATCTATTTATAGATTTCCATTACAAATAAATAATAACCAAGATATTTTTGATAATTACAACACACATAAACGAAATTTATTTAATAGGTTTAATAGGATAGTGAATACCCCTATCCATAATTATCTAGTAGAAGATAATATTATAGATAAGAACAAAAATATGGATAGAAAATATTTTAATTGGATAATTCTCAATTTTGGTCTTAAAAAAAAAGTCGATATTGAGGCCTGGATCAATATGGATATTGACACCAACAGAAATAAATATACTAAGAGTAGGACTAATAATTATCAAATAATTGAAAAAATTGCTAAGAAAGTTCTTTTTTTTCTACCAATTTATCAAAATCAAGAAATCAACTTATCCAATAAAAAAACACTTTTTGATTGGCTGAAACTGAATGAAGAAATACTAAGTTGTCCCATATCAAATCTGGAACTTTGGTTTTTCTCAGAATTTTTGATACTTTATAATGTGTATAAGATTAAACCATGGACCATACCAATCAAATTACTTCTTTTTAATTTAAATGAAAATCAAGGAGAAAAAGAATCTGCAGACCAAGCAGATTTTGAATCAATTTTTTCAAATCAAGAAAAAGCTGTTGAAGAAAATTATTTGGGATCAAAAAAGAAAAAAGATAAAAAACAATACAGGATAGAAGCAGAATTTGGTTTTTTCCTAAAAAGGTATTTGCGTTTTCAATTGAGATGGGATTATTTTTTAAATCAAAAAATGCTCAATAACATCAAAGTATATTGTCTACTGCTTAGACTGATAAATCCAAAAGAAATTACTATATCCTCTATTCAAAGGAGAGAAATTAATCTGGATATTCTAATGGTTCAGAAAGATTTCACTTTTACAGAATTGATCAAAAAGGGAATATTGTTTATCGAACCAGTTCCTTTGTCTATAAAAAAAGAAGGACATTTTATTATGTATCAAACCATAAGTATTTCGTTGGTTCATAAGAGTAAGCAAACAATTAATAAAAGGTACCGAGAAAAAGGTCATGTTGATAAGCAGAATTCAGATGAATTCATCCCAAAATATCAAAAGATAACTGGAAATAGAGACAAAAATAATTATGATTTGTTTGTTCCTGAAACTATTTTATCCCCCAGACGTCGTAGAGAATTGAGAATTCTAATTTGTTTCAATTCTAAGAATAAAAATGATATACCTAAAAACACAAGATTTTTTAATGGAAATAAGGCAACCAATCAAGTTTTTGATAAAAACAAAAAAGAAAAAAATAAACTAATTAAATTAAAGTTCTTTCTTTGGCCTAATTATAGATTAGAAGATTTAGCTTGTATGAACCGCTATTGGTTTGATACCAATAACGGCAGTCGTTTCAGTATGGTAAGAATAGATATGTATCCACGATTGAAAATGAATTAATGGTACATTTTTACTCTATTTTCTATACCCTGTTGAGTCGGGTCTATAAAGGCAAAGAGATGCATACATTGTTTTACATTCCATTCTGATAGATGATATTCATTTAATTTGAATGACATATTAATTAGATCTCGAAAGGATCAAAAAAATCAATCTTCTTATTTTTATTTTTGTTATAAATTTTTATCTTTGGTGAGTGCAGAAAACCATCTTTTTTGATACCAAGTCGAATCCCAATAAAAAAAAAAAATTGAAATTATTAACGAAATTAAGATTCATAAATTATTAACGAAATTAAGATTCTTGTATATATCAAATTAAAATAAGTGGTATTATTATTATTGATCAATAAAAAAATCTATCACTAAAAAGAGAGCAAGTGAGGGGAGAGAGTATTTCATTTTATGGTAAAAAAATCATTAATCTCGGTTATTTCGCAAGAAAAAAAAGACGAAAACAGAGGGTCTGTTGCATTTCAAATAAAAAGCCTCACCGATAGGATACGAAAACTTTCTTCCCATTTGGAATTGCACAGAAAAGACTATTCATCACAGAGGGGCCTACGGAAAATTTTGGGAAAACGCCAACGGATGCTGTCTTATTTGTCAAAGAAAAATCGAATATGTTATAAAGAATTAATTAATCAGTTGAATATTCGGGAATCAAAAACTCGTTAATTTGAAATTTGAAGATGCATTTTGAATTATTTGATTTATTAGATCTTGAATTTTAATGAACTTATTTACGTTTTCAGCAATTCATGAAAGAATGAATCGAGGAAAAACCTATGAATATACCAGCTACAAGACAAGACCTCATGAAAGTAAATATGGGCCCCCACCACCCATCAATGCATGGTGTTCTTCGACTCATCGTTACTCTCGATGGTGAAGATGTTATTGACTGTGAACCAATATTGGGCTATTTACACCGAGGGATGGAAAAAATTGCGGAAAACCGAACAATTATACAATATCTGCCTTACGTAACACGTTGGGATTATTTAGCTACTATGTTCACAGAAGCAATAACCGTAAATGGACCGGAACAGTTGGGAAATATTCAAGTACCTAAAAGAGCCAGCTATATTCGAGTAATTATGCTGGAGTTGAGTCGTATAGCTTCTCATCTGTTATGGCTTGGTCCTTTTATGGCAGATATTGGTGCACAGACCCCTTTCTTCTATATTTTCAGAGAAAGAGAGTTAGTATATGATCTATTTGAAGCTGCCACCGGTATGAGAATGATGCATAATTATTTTCGTATCGGAGGAGTAGCGACTGATCTACCTCATGGCTGGATAGATAAATGTTTGGATTTTTGCGATTATTTTTTAACGGGAGTTACTGAATATCAAAAACTTATTACACGAAATCCTATTTTTTTAGAACGAGTTGAGGGAGTAGGCATTATTGGTAGAGAGGAAGTAATAAATTGGGGTTTATCAGGACCAATGCTGCGAGCTTCCGGAATACAATGGGATCTTCGTAAGGTTGATCATTATGAGTGTTACGACGAATTTGATTGGGAAGTACAGTGGCAAAAAGAGGGAGATTCATTAGCTCGTTATCTAGTCCGAATTGGTGAAATGACCGAATCCATAAAAATTATTCAACAGGCTCTCGAAGGAATTCCGGGGGGGCCATATGAGAATTTAGAAATTCGATACTTTGATAGAGAAAGGAATCCAGAATGGAATGATTTTGAATATAGATTTATTAGTAAAAAACCGTCTCCTACATTTGAATTGCCAAAACAAGAACTCTATGTGAGAGTCGAAGCCCCAAAGGGAGAATTAGGAATTTTTCTGATAGGGGATCAGAGTGTTTTTCCTTGGAGATGGAAAATACGCCCGCCAGGTTTTATCAATTTGCAAATTCTTCCTCAGTTAGTTAAAAGAATGAAATTGGCTGATATTATGACGATACTAGGTAGTATAGATATCATTATGGGAGAAGTTGATCGTTGAAATGATAATTGATACAAACGAAGTACAAGATATCAATTCTTTTTCTAGTTCTAGATTCGAATTTATTAAAGAGGTCTATGGAATTATATGGATCCTTATTCCTATTTTGACTCTTGTATTGGGAATCACAATAGGTGTACTGGTAATTGTATGGTTAGAAAGAGAAATATCTGCAGGAATACAACAACGTATTGGACCTGAATACGCCGGTCCTTTGGGAGTTCTTCAAGCTCTAGCAGATGGGACAAAACTACTTTTCAAAGAAAACCTCCTTCCATCTAGAGGAGATACTCGTTTATTCAGTATCGGACCATCCATAGCAGTCATCTCCATTTTAGTAAGCTATTTAGTAGTCCCTTTTGGATATCACCTTGTTTTAGCGGATCTTAATATTGGTGTTTTTTTATGGATTGCCATTTCAAGTATTGCTCCTATTGGTCTTCTGATGTCAGGATACGGATCAAATAATAAATATTCCTTTTTAGGTGGTCTACGAGCTGCTGCTCAATCGATTAGTTATGAAATACCATTAACTTTATGTGTATTGTCAATATCTCTACGTGTGATTCGTTGAGACATAAATTTTTCTCTATTCCTTCCTCTCTAGAAAAGGGGAAAAATGAATTGAGTCGATATTTTCATTTTTTTATTAATTATTTGGATTGATGAACTAAATCAGATAGTTATATGAGTGAAAGAAAACAGCTTATATATAAATTTGCTGTCAAAATATAAAAATATTGAGTCTCATTTTCTATGTATAAGAGTTAGAGAGTTGGGCGGAAATAAACAAAAATAAAAGAGACCATTTATCCCAAGATTGGTTGATTAGTCATCCTAACTTGAAGCGGGTTCAAAAGATTAACCATATTAATTTTTCACTATTACTATTGTTTATATGTATTCTCATACATGTATTACCATAACATAATGGATGATTGAACAAAAACGAGTGGATAGTTAGAAACACCAATATACGAAAAGGATTAGTAATGGCAATTATGGAAATTATCCAAAAGTATATTTCTGCATAATATACAAAGAATATTAATTGGGGCTTTAAGTTGGTAGAAATGATCAGGCAGTACTACCCACAATTCCAATCCAGAGTATGCTCCTATCCACGTATTAAATAAATGACTATTTGAAACGAAATAATCCTTTACTTGTATTTTCGTATTTTCTAAGCCCTTTATTTCTCAGAAAAAGAAAGAAGAATAGAAAATATATATATATATAGATATAGAAAAGAATCCAATTCCAATAGAAATTACAATAGAAAAAAAAAAGAAAAAAAAAAAAAAAAGATCTTTCTTTACTTTTATTCTTTCCTTTTTATATCCATATTCGCATAAATAGAATTCATATCATAATTCATAAAGGAATGTAATGTATAACGTAAGTGAAAAAAAAAAAGCCGGGTTATTTCTACTTTTACAAGGAGTATTTTATTGAAGAATGGAATTATTACTCAACAAAAAAAAATTTCAATTTTTTACGAAAGTAAAAATTTTTTAAAGATAAAGAAAGGATGAGATCAATTCAGAAGTATTTTCAATTTGATTTATTATTCAAATTGGAGTTCTTATTATTTATTAATAATTTATTATATTTATTCTTAATTATATTATATATTTATTCTTAATTATATTATTATATAAATATTATAAATATAATTTTCTTCCTTTGTTCTAAAATTCATATTTATATATATTTTATTAATATTTAATAATATTTAAATATTTATATATATATTTATTTTTTTTTTTTATTTTATTAATTTATTTTATATATATTTTAATTTATATATATTTATATATATTATTTATAATTTTTAATTATTATTATTAAAAAAAAAAAACATATTATTGTTAAACAATAACAGATAGAATTCAATTGATCTAATTCAGGATCGTATGATATATTTTGACCTTATCTATCTTATAAACATATCAAGATAAAATACCCGGTCCTTAGATTTATTTATGGTCCTCAAGGAGCCGTATGAGATGAAAATCTCATGTACGGTTCTGTACTAGCGATGGAAACAGTATATAGTATCATCGACTATAATTATCTAATAGTTCAAGTACAGTTGATATAGTCGAGGCTCAATCAAAATATGGTTTTTGGGGATGGAATTTGTGGCGTCAACCTATAGGGTTTATCATTTTTCTAATTTCTTCCCTAGCAGAATGTGAAAGATTACCTTTTGATTTACCAGAAGCAGAAGAAGAATTAGTAGCAGGTTATCAAACCGAATACTCGGGTATCAAATTTGGGTTATTTTACGTTGCTTCCTATCTAAATTTATTAGTTTCTTCATTATTTGTAACAGTTCTTTACTTAGGCGGTTGGAATATCTCTATTCCATATATATTTGTTTCTGAGCTTTTTGAAATAAATAAAACATATAGAGTTTTTGAACCAATAATTGGTATTTTCATTACATTAGCTAAAACGTATTTGTTTTTGTTCATTCCTATCACAACAAGATGGACTTTACCTAGGCTACGAATGGACCAACTATTGAATCTTGGATGGAAATTTCTTTTACCTATTTCTCTTGGAAATCTATTATTAACAACTTCTTTCCAACTCTTTTCACTGTAAAGGACTATCTTATATTCACAATTTGGATCAAACAAGAGAAATAAACAAACATAAAATTATTCATATATATATTCCCAATATGTTTTCTATAATAACTGGGTTCATGAATTATGGTCAACAAACAGTACGAGCTGCAAGGTACATTGGTCAAGGTTTCATGATTACCTTATCCCACGTAAATCGTTTACCCATAACTATTCAATATCCTTATGAAAAATTAATTACTGCGGAGCGTTTCCGCGGTCGAATCCATTTTGAATTTGATAAATGTATTGCTTGTGAAGTATGTGTGCGTGTATGTCCTATAGATCTACCTGTCGTTGATTGGAAATTAGAAACTGATATTCGCAAGAAACGATTACTTAATTATAGTATTGATTTTGGAATCTGTATATTTTGTGGTAACTGTGTTGAGTATTGTCCAACAAATTGTTTATCAATGACTGAAGAATATGAACTTTCTACTTATGATCGTCACGAATTGAATTATAATCAAATTGCCTTGGGTCGTTTACCAATGTCAGTAATTAACGATTATACAATTCGAACAATTTTGAATTCGCCTCATAAGTAAATCTCTTGATTTAAGATTCAAAAAAAAAAAATTGTGTATGTAATAAAATTGTGTAATGTAATTACTAAGATTCGATTTTGATCTAAAAGAATGAGGTTTTTCGTTTTCTTTGGTTAATACCTACAAATCTCAAGTATTGATTGATTAGTAAAAATAATGTCTTAATTTGGATTGAAAATCTATTAATTCATATATCTGAAATTATTTCAAAAACTAAAAACTATATATAATTTTTAGTTTTTGATAGGAATATTTTTTGAATCATCAATTTTTTTTTTCTGGTCTGGTCTCAATAAGGGCATGAAAAACATTTTGATTTATTTATTTCTTATTTTACATATAATGGATTTACCTGGACCAATACATGATTTTCTTTTAGTCTTTCTGGGCTTAGGTCTTCTATTAGGAGGTATAGGAGTAGTATTACTTACTAACCCAATTTTTTCTGCCTTTTCATTGGGACTGGTTCTTGTTTGTATATCCTTATTCTATATTCTATTAAATTCATATTTTGTAGCTGCTGCCCAACTCCTTATTTACGTGGGAGCTATAAATGTTTTAATCCTATTTGCTGTAATGTTCATGAATGGTTCAGACTATTCCAACGATTTTACTCTTTGGACCATTGGGGATGGGGTTACTTTGTTGGTTTGTACAAGTATTTTTCTTTTACTAATGACTACTATTACGGATACGTCATGGTACGGGATTATTTGGACTACAAGATCAAACCAGATTATAGAGCAAGATTTGATAAGTAATAGTCAACAAATTGGAATTCATTTATCAACAGATTTTTTTCTTTCATTTGAATTCATTTCGATAATTCTTTTAGTTGCTTTAATAGGTGCAATTGCCGTGGCGCGCCAATAATAAATCTATAAAATTAGCAACAGCAATCAAAATAAAATTTCATTTTGTGTTATCACATTTATTTTCCTTCAATTAAAATTCAAGATTGTTTATGTATAAAATAAAAAGATAAAATAGAAATTTTATTTTATTTGATCTATTACTAATAGTTTATTCCGTACTTTTTTTTGATTCTAGTCAATTGAATCCGTCGAATTGTTGTTCATATTATATTGAAATGAATTGAAATTGATAAGGAGTTGATCAATGATGCTCGAACATGTACTTGTTTTGAGTGCTTACTTATTTTCTATCGGTATCTATGGATTGATCACGAGCCGAAATATGGTTAGAGCCCTTATGTGTCTTGAACTTATACTGAATGCGGTTAATATAAATTTCGTAACATTTTCTGATTTTTTTGATAGTCGCCAATTAAAAGGAAATATTTTCTCCATTTTTGTTATAGCTATTGCAGCCGCTGAAGCAGCTATTGGACCAGCAATTGTTTCGTCAATTTATCGTAACAGAAAATCAATTCGTATAAATCAATCTAATTTGTTGCATAAGTAGTATTAATCATAGAAATTAGAATATTGATAAGTTCGAATTAGCATATATTATACATAATAATGATCCGGTTTGCGAAAATGTAAGAAATCAAAGTATCTTGGCTTTTTCACATGAGTTGATTCAGAAGTAAGTAGATTAGTAGGTAAATTGATTTAAAAAAATTCTGATAAATCATTGATTCATCTGGTGTCTAAATATATGATTCATTTACAAGTTTACTAGATCAAAATTTCTAATTAAAAAAAATTCTAGATCCAATGTCACATTCAGTAAAGATTTATGATACATGTATAGGGTGCACTCAATGTGTCCGAGCCTGCCCCACAGATGTATTAGAAATGATACCTTGGGACGGGTGTAAAGCTAAGCAAATTGCTTCTGCTCCAAGAACAGAAGACTGTGTGGGTTGTAAGAGATGTGAATCCGCCTGTCCAACAGATTTTTTGAGTGTTCGAGTTTATTTATGGCATGAAACAACTCGAAGTATGGGTCTAGCTTATTGATCCATTCCAAAAAACCTACTCGAATACGAATACATTTTATTTTTTTTTTTACCTTTCCCGACAAAAACCCGTGCTCCAAAATATTGGAGCACGGGTTTTTGTCGGTCCAAGTGTATTTTATTTTTACCACGAATTACTTTCCTTGGTTAACGATAGTTGTATTTTTGCCAATCTTTGCGGGTTCCTTAATTTTCTTTCTTCCTCATAGAGGAAATAAGGTAATTAGATGGTATACTCTTTGTATATGTATAATAGAACTCCTTCTAACAACCTATGCATTTGGTTATCATTTCCAATTGGACGATCCATTAATCCAATTAATAGAAAATTATAAATGGATCAATTTTTTTGATTTTTACTGGAGATTGGGAATAGATGGAATTTCTATAGGACCTGTTTTGCTAACGGGATTTATCACTACTTTAGCTACTTTAGCGGCTCGGCCGGTTACTCGAGATTCCCGATTATTCCATTTCCTGATGTTAGCAATGTATAGCGGTCAAATAGGACCATTTTCTTCTCAAGACCTTTTACTTTTTTTCATCATGTGGGAATTAGAATTAATTCCGGTTTATCTACTTCTCTCCATGTGGGGGGGAAAGAAACGTTTGTATTCAGCTACAAAATTTATTTTGTACACTGCAGTAAGTTCTGTTTTTTTATTAATGGGAATTCTGGGTATTTGTTTATATGGTTCTAATGAACCAACATTAAATTTTGAAACATCAGCTAATCAATCCTATCCTGTAGCAGTGGAAATACTATTTTATCTTGGATTTTTTATTGCTTTTGCTGTCAAATTGCCGATTATACCCTTACATACATGGTTACCGGACACTCATGGAGAGGCGCATTACAGTACTTGTATGCTTCTAGCTGGAATCTTATTAAAAATGGGAGCATATGGGTTGGTTCGGATCAATATGGGATTATTTCCTCACTCGCATTCTATATTTTCTCCCTGGTTGATGATAATAGGCACAATTCAAATAATCTATGCAGCTTCAACATCTCCAGGGCAATATAATTTAAAAAAAAGAATAGCTTACTCCTCCGTATCTCATATGGGTTTCATAATTATAGGACTGGGTTCTATAAGCGATACAGGACTCAATGGAGCTATTTTACAAATAATTTCTCATGGATTTATTGGGGCTGCACTTTTTTTCTTGGCAGGAACGAGTTATGATAGAATACGTCTTGTTTATCTCGACAAAATGGGCGGAATGGCTATCACAATTCCAAAAATATTCGCAACTTTCAGTATTTTATCAATGGCCTCTCTTGCATTACCGGGCATGAGCGGTTTTGTTGCAGAATTGATAGTATTTTTTGGAATACTTACTAGCCAAAAATATCTTTTAATGACAAAAATATTAATTACTTTTGTAATGGCAATTGGTATGATATTAACTCCTATTTATTCATTATCTATGTTACGCCAGATGTTCTATGGATACAAGTTTTTAAATTTGAATACTCAAAACTCTTATTTTGTTGATTCTGGACCGCGAGAGTTATTTATTTCGATCTCTATCCTTCTACCTGTAATAGCTATTGGGATTTATCCAGATTTCGTTTTCTCATTATCAGTTGACAAAGTCGAAGCTGTTTTATCTAATTATTTTTTTCGATAGTTTTTATTTTTACTTATAAAAATAAAAAAATAGGAATTCTATTCTAAGCAGTAAGTATGTAAGCCATCGAAAACCCTTTTTGTAAAGGAATGGAAATGAAGTAATTCAAAGGGTTTTCGACGGCTTACATGAAGTTTTCTTATATAGACACTTAAGCTGTACTAGCTTTGTTTTGAATTCGTCAAGTACTTTTTTCAAGATGTTAATGTAAATGAACCATAACTATGCAATCCTATTCCGAATAAATTTACCCCAAAATAACATATCCAAATTATAAGAAAACCTATCGAAGCTACAATTGCGGAATTTACACTTTCCCAATTTTGATTTGTTCGAGTATGTAAATAAATTGCAAATATGGTCCAAGTAATAAACGCCCAAGTTTCCTTTGGATCCCAATTCCAATATGATCCCCATGCTTCATTAGCCCATACTGCTCCCGAAAGAATACCTATGGTTAAAAAGATAAACCCTAAACTAATAATACGATAACTCCAAAGATCCAATTGTTGAATTAATTGAAACCTGTAATAATTCCGAGAAGAAAGAAAAGAAATGTTTGGTAAAACATTGTTTTTTTCGCTAACGTATTGAATACTAAAAATCCTTATTAATTTTCGAAATTTAATGACTAGAAGGGCTAGTGATAATAATGATCCGCATAAAAGAGCCGCATATCCCAATACCATCATACTTACGTGCATCATTAACCAATGAGATTGGAGAGCAGGTACTAATATTTCGGATTGATGCATTTCAGTTAAAAGACCCGAAGTAGCAAAACCTTGGGTAAAAATAGCACTTGGCGCCGTTATTGCTTTTAAATTGAAATAGGTTTTATTTTTTTGTAAATATGGAACCATATGAATTATGGAGAAACTCCAGGAAAGAAAGATTAATGATTCATATAAATTACTTAATGGTAAATGTCCAAAATAAATCCAACGAGTAACTAATAATCCTGTTATACAAAAAAAAATAGTTATCATGCCCTTTTGAGACGAATCATATAGTCCTACGATTTCATCGACTAATAATGTTATTAAATGAATTGTAATTACAATTGAAACAACTGAAAAGGATATATGAGCTAAGATATGCTCTAAAGTTGAAAATATCATAAATTTAAAAAAATAAAAAAAAAAAGGGGGGGAAGAACTCTTCTTTCATTATAGGAATGGAAATCGGGAATTGAATTCATTATAGAACTTTTCTTTTTATTTGAATTTTCTAGGACTTACTTTTTTTAGAAGATGGCATGCCGCCACTCGGACTCGAACCGAGATGCTTTAGCACTGCTTCCTAAGAGCAGCGTGTCTACCGATTTCACCATAGCGGCTTGCTCGAAATCATAATAACTTTTTTTTATTCAATCGTCGAGATTAAAGTAGTCAATTCAATATTTTTTTTTAGGAAACATTCCAATTAATAAATAATAACTTGGTTTTAAATTATAGATTTTAACGTAACGTTTTCAATAGTTTTTATTTTTGTATTTAGATTTATTATTTACTTATAAGGGATAAGGGTACCTGTTTTATTTAACTTAACAATACAATAGGTTTTGATAATTTATTAGTTTATGCTCAACTAAAATGTAATTCTTCGAACGTTATAGTTATGACTTCAATTCATGAATAGAACTCAAAAGAAAATGTTTTTTATTATTTACATTTTAAAATTTAGAATTTATTTCTCATTTAGATTATTTAGTTTATGAATCTAATATCTAATAAAAAATTCATTTTTTGATGGAGAAATAGGATTTTCTGCATTACAAATTTAGTAATATACACAATAGATTTAGGGAATTATTTGCATAGCTTTGTATTAATTGTTAGGGATTTAGTTGTGTGGCGGATTTTTGTTAAAATTTAATAAACCGATTAAGTATTGTTAAGTCTTGAGCCAGAATGTGCAAATAAAATAATGCAAATTCCAATTTAGATCATAATTGTACTGTATTTCAAAAAAAAAAAAAGATTTTCTAATGAAATAAAATTAGAATTCTATTTTCAATTATTGAATCGATGGGGAAAATAGGAATCCCCATCCAAAAAACGATAAAATATACTAAAAAGAAAGGTAAAATCGTGTGCTTACGTTTATTCTTTTTCAAACACAAAAGTAAAAGTACTATTTTAGAATTCTAATTCAGTAGACAAAAAAAAAAGGATTCTACTATAAAAGCAAAACAAATTCAATTTAAGATTATAATTAGGTTAAAACATTAGAGAATCCAAAAAATTCTTTTTATTTATACATTCATTATATATTATTTTATTCTTATTTATTTTTTATTCTTAATTATATATTATTATTATTTTAATTATAATTATATTAATTATTTTAATTATATTATTTTATTCTTAATTTAGTCATTCTTTTATTTATTCATTCTTATCTATTTTTTATTTAATTTTCATTTAATATCTAATATCCATTTTTTTTTTTTTTTTTTTTTTTTTTTTTCAAATCAGACCAATTCAGATTATTTCAATCTTTGATTATTTATTTTTTGTATAAAAAAAACTTTTTGAACTCTTCGTAGA